ATCTTGATCTTCTTAGATTATAGTTATACTCTTAGTACTATTGTTGGCTCAGAGCCTTCTTATGGGTCGGCTCCTCGCCCTATAATTCTAAGAAGTATAATAACTAGAAAACCGCTAGGCCATATGAACTTTATAGGGAAAGGGGGGAAGGACGGCCCTCGGGAGACATGGCCCCACAACGTCTGTGTTAGCCCTCGGCTTAAAGTCGAGGGGTCCTCGTCCTCATCAGGGTTAGTCAAGGGTTCCAAACCTTTCTCTGAACGCAGATCCAAAGGTAACCGAGGGAACGAGGTTTGTAGGAAAAGGAGCGGTCTAGGAAGGAAGGAAGTGGGATGTGAGAGAAAGTCTTACGATCCAACTATTTGTGGTACCCCTAAGATCCTTGGCGCAGAGGAGTCTTCATCTTGGCATCCATCGCAACTCCCCATGCTGGTAAGTTGCGGGTCGCTCTGATCACTCATCGGTTCCAACATGCGCATATCAAAATGAGTCTTGAGGTCTTGGAAGATATGCTTGGGTAGAAAGACTGGGCCAGGGAGCAGCATGTATAAGAGCCGAAATAGGAGTAGAGGAGGGCGCACCAGACGTTGTTTTGGTTTCCATAGCGGGACTATCACCGGTAAGTTGCGTCGGACCAGTTGCGGGTCGACCCGGTGGCGCATCGACGTCTTGAGCGACTGAGAGCCTTGATCCAACCCCAGGTGCAGTCGCAATCCGCAGAAGTAGCTTCAATCGAAGGTCGCGCAACCGCCAATAAAGACATTGCTCTAAAACTCCTTAGAGGTTTGAGAGTGGAAGAAGATTCATCACCGGGCTGGAGATATCCGAGATATAAGAGCAGAAGAGGCCAAGTGGAAGGTAGCCAACTGCAAGACATAAAGGCCTTTCAGCAGGCAGTCAAGCAGAAGTCTCGGAGGGGATTTTGGGACCGCATACTGACTTTTTTTAATTTGAATAGAAGAGACCTCCGGAGCCAAGAATAGGAGTTTGTTTTGGCCGACGAAAGGTTCGGGCTAATGGGCCTCTTTAGATTCATTTCCGCAGTCGAGTGATTTGACCGATTGATTCGAAATCGGTTCCACTTCATTCAAATCCATCCCTTGCGGAAGAGTTTTCACCAAAGCCGGTTACCGCCTTCCGGGCCCAGCTACTGAGGTAAGGGGCAAAGGATCCACTTGATGAAAATAACCATCCGATAGATAATCCCACCCGGCCTAGCTATCGTAATGCGTCCCGATGCCAAAGCTTCCTGAACCTACTGAAGCGAGGAATACTAGGATCAGAGCGCTAGCATCCCTTGCTCTCTATCGATTGCTCACTGCCGTCTCAGCCGAACAAAAAAAGGAATAGAACCGGGGGCACACTTCCCATTTGTTCCCGTCCCAATGTGACCATCGATAGCTTTCTCTATTGAAATGGAATCCCCGGTCCTATCTTTCTCAATTCGTCGATCGACGGCCGCCCTACTTCTAATGATAGATAGAAAAGGTGGGAGAGGGGCTGAGGGACGGCAAAGATACAAAAACAAAAACTACATGGCATACGTACGTCAAATGGTAGGGCCCATTACGAACAGTCATTAAGGCGATCCCCAATCTCGCTCGGCTCGGGGCGATCACTTGAACAGGGCGGGATTGATCGATCTACATCAAGAATTTCGGCTTCCCTTCCCAGGAGCGCATCTACAGAATAGAGAGAGCACGCACCACACTCCTACTATACCAGGGCCTTTAGCTTTCACTGGGAAGAAGAGATGACTTCCAGCTAGCTTTTTTCCCTAAACCTAACCAATGAATGATAGGCCGGCTTAGGATAATAGAAAACGAATTCACTTTCAGTAATCGGAGGCAGGTCAGGGGCCGGCGGGCACGCCCAGCTTCTTCAGTTTGCGAATGGGGCCGGACCAATGCTACGAGCTTCCGGAATCCAATGGAATCTTCGTAAAGTCGATCATTACGAGTGTTACGATTCATTCGATTGGCAGGTCCAATCGATTCATAGCCTCTCGAGCACAACCCATATTCATGCAAGGATTGGTGATTGAGGATCCATACAGAATTTTATGAAATATCTTAGAGATCAAGGAACAGATGCTTTCTTCAGGAGAGATGAATACTATATGGTAGCGACAGGGAATTCTTTGGCGTTGAATCGGGTCAGGAAGAACAAGTTGTTCCAGCTCCGGGGAACAGATTCATCTTCGAAGCATTTTTCCCTTCCTTCCAATATTTTGGATTTTAGCTTCCCCCATTCCTTTTATTGAGCATAATGATGCGAATCGGGTTTGTTGTTTTTAGTATGCAGCGTCAAGCAGTTCCGCTTTCCCCTACCGATGATGTGCCGAGAAGTGCATTGTTGGAACTGGGTTGGAACGCTTTTAAGACCATAAGCTCTAGATTCGGGGGTTTCCGCTATAGCCGAACACAAGGGAAAGCTCATTCTTTTTACCGGAAAAGATCGTTTTATCAGGTAATGGAGACACTATAAGCATTCCTTTGGTTATGTATAAGCCTTCCAACAGAAAGACTTGTATGCATCAAAAACCTCAGGTTCATAGGGGTAAATGCATTCAAAAGGGACAAATTTTAGCGGCTCATATTTCAAATAAACATCGCGGCGTGGAAAACTCGTTTTTTTGGGGGGGTTGTCCCCACTGGTTTGCGAAAGCAATGGGAGACTTGCTCCATAGAACTCCCCAGAGACTTTCGTCCCCAGTATTCTCTATGGGCAAAGGCGCTCAGGTGCGCTTAAAGTCTTATTGCCTAGACGTTATCTTAAGACGAGGTCGCCACCCCGCCTGCTTTAGTCTCAAATAGGGCGCAAATTGAGGTGAACACACTGGACCGAACCCCCCTAGGTCAAGAGCTTTTGGCTCTTCACAAGAGAGCACCAGGTCGTAACACCGGAAGACTGCGCCGTAATTCTTAAAATGATCTAATTTATTTGTACGGTTAGTCACCAGTGGCACAACCGGAGGACTAAGTAGCGCCTCAATGGGAGTATTGAGATCCTCCGCGATAGTGTAGTACCAAGACCAGTAAGAGAGAATGGACTTCATCCATTCGGACAAAACCCATGCCTCTCCTAACCAGTCGTACTCTGACCAGGCTTCGAATAACTCCGAGATCACCGAGTCTCTCGGGAATCGAGGGGTCAAGAGCCTAATCAGGTACCCCCTCACCATACCTTGTTGATAACAGGTTAAGTGTTTACCAGTGGTTGCGCTTAACCAGATCCAAAAAGGGAGAGGACACACACCGTTCGGTGAGTGAAAGACGAGGAAATGCCGATGCCAGTGTTTCCCAGGAGGCGCCGTGCGTCGAGTATACACCCGGTACCCAGCTTCCCGTAAACGATACGACAATGGAAGATCCGTAGACATAATGGCCCTCATTACAGAAACAAGGGATATGGAACTAACTAAGGATCTTAACATGCGACAGGAGACGGGACTCAAGTTCTTAGTCACCCCGCGTACGAAGAACCGCTTAGCAAACTCCAAAGCACCAACTGACGATACTAACGATTTCTCTAACGAAAATGGAACATTCAGTTGCGACATTAGCTCGTGATAACGCTCAGCCACCCGCTCATCTCCGATGACGATATCGTCACCGAGGATAGCGTAGCGTGTAAAAGGAACTCCTGGATATACTTGGGCTGCTACGAACCAAATCACCAATGGTGAGTTAATGCGAAAGCAGGCCAAGCTCCGTAAAAGCCCAACGGGGCTCCTGTTACAAAACGAACTCTACCTCGAGGAAGCCGACGACGAGAATTTCTAATCGTCGGCAAATCGTAGTAGTAGTAGTATAGTAGGCAGACTTTCACAATAGTCCTGTCCACGAGCAAATCAATGTTCGGCAGCGGAAAATCCTCTTTGGGAACATGCTTTATTGAGAAAAATCGATGCATACGCGAGCACGTCCATCCCTCTTGGGCACGGGGACGATGTTCGAAGTCCAATCAGAATAATCTACTGCCTTAATGAAATCAGTATAAGAGTAACAAGACAGCTGAAGAGAGGATGACGTAGGCAAGAATCAACCTCTTCCCGGATGTATCGCAGAATCCGAAAAGCAGCTTCTAAGTGAGATGATCTCGGCTTGTCCATAAAAATCGGCGGATCACTCCCCCCTATGTTGTAAGCGTAAGCAATGTCTGGGCGAGAATTAGTAAGGTAGAAAAGGCTCCCAACAAGTCTCCTGTAAGTAGATGGGTCATCCAATAGCTCTCCTGCATCTGAGGCTAATTTTAGATCTTGTTCCGGTTTGCATGCAGAAAGACCAGCTTTTGACAATAAATCCATTGAATACTTGCACTGGGTTCCAAACCTCTTTGCGACCTCATCACTTCAATCCCCAGAAAAGACTTTGAGTCCCCTAAATCTTTCATATCAAACTGGGTTCTTAATGTTCTCGTAAGCTCATTTATCGAAGCTAAGTCATTACTAGAGAAAGCAATGTCATCCACATAAACCAGAAGAAGGACAATACCTGATGTCGACTTCCTTATAAACATTGAATGATCCGATTGACTTCTTTGAAAACCGGCTCCTTCCTATACTCCTATTTCGGCTCTTATACATGCTGCTGCACCTTTCAAACCAAGCTCTTGGTGCCTGCTTTAGCTTGTCGGAGGCCGTAACGTAAATCGCTTTCTTGAGCTTGCATACCAAGTTAGGATTCCTAGGAGAAGAGAAGCCTGGAGTTGGAGGAGGCTGAATAGAAACTTATTCTTGCGGATCCCTCCTTCCCTTATGTTGTTGAAAGGCATTCTTCACGTCAAGTTGAAATAAGGGCAACTTTTTGATTGCAGCCAAGGCAAGAATGCCACGAATGGTGGTCATTTTAGCAACCTGGGGCAAATGTTTCCCCTATCTCTAAATGGGTTCGACTCAATATTCTTGAAGGAATCCTTTAGCTACTAATCTAGCTTTGTATCTCTCTACCGAGCCATCTGCTTTATGCTGGATCTTGTAAATCCACTTGCAGCCAATGGCTTGTTTCCCTGCAGGCAATGAGACTAAGTCTTATTCTTTTTTTTCCTGGGCATTGATTTCTTCCTGTATAGCATCTCTCCAGCAAGAATGATTGAAGGCTTCAGCAAATGATTCAGGTTCATGAGAAGATTGAACTGACATGAGGTAAGCTCGATGTTTTGGGGAAAACGATTCATAAGATAAGATAAAAATCCTTCAACGGGATAAGAAACTTGAGAGGATCGACGAACCTGAGAGAGGGATCCAGAATCTGAGGAAGCGACTGGGCTAGACTGCTGATCTTCTGGAGTAGTCTTACCCTGGGAAACAGACTGTAATCGCCGCCGAGAATAAACATGCTGTGCCGGGTGACTGGAATCCTCTGAGGTCAGCTGAACAGGCTGACAATCGGCAGAAGATGCTGAGCAAAGCTGCTGGCCTGAAGAGTGAGGCTGATCCGTAACATCAACTGCAGAAGAATGAGGTTCGAGTTGATGAACAGGAGAAGGCCGCAATACATCTCCATCCCCATTCTCCCCCAGGGCTTCTTAATTAGGTTAAGGAAAATATGAGGCGACCCCATTAAAGAAAACATTCAAGGATACATCGAGTCTCTTGGATTTCACGTCATAGCATCTATACCCGGACTGAGCATATCCAAGAAAGACAGAAGTGGTTACCTTGGGGACAATTTTTCTCTTAACTGCGCAGGAATATGAACAAAACACGTGCATCCAAACACTCGCGCCTATAGTATAGTACTGCCCCAGTAAGAAGTTCGTGAGGTGCCGCTGCAGCTTCTTCCCTCTCTCTTCCCCCCCAAAAAAAGGAGAGAGATGTCCCGTCCCTTCTTTATGCACATCCATATACATAGCCAGACACAAAGGTGTACAATCCGGTCAAAATCTGCGGTTCTTTAAGTTCATTCACTGTAGGTTCTCTTACTTGCTCTAGTGGCTGGCAAACGCCAACCGAGAGGGGAGAACGAATGGCTCAGGAATCGACCGGTTCCGAGCAGACTCGTGGAGCTGCAGCTTGGATTATCGTAGAATAAGAGGAGCCGTCTTAGGAAATGACTTAACTTAAAAGACAGATGCCGCCGCTGCGAGGCGAGGGAGCAACTTGTCTGGTCTTGCGGTGCACTCATTCCCGTTACGAGAATGAAATGACGCCCCAGCTCGACTCGAGACCAAGACTCCTTACAACTCACACCAATAGCGGCACTGAGCGGCCGGAGATTGAAAAGGCAGCCCAGCCGCCCCTCCCCCTCTAGCCGCCTACCTACTCGTGCTCGTAGCTCGATCGGAGGTCAAGACTGTGGTCCGGCGGAAAAACAGAAGTCGTCCGTATCAAGTGATACGTGAATTGCTCAGTAGTGCTTCGCCACTACCGTAGCTGGCGGAAATAGCTTAATGGTAGAGCATAGCCTTGCCAAGGCTGAGGTTGAGGGTTCAAGTCCCTCCTTCCGCTCCTGGCTTCGTCGTTTAGTGGTAACGAGTGGAGTGCATAAGCCCCTGACGAGAGAGGGGCGAGCAGCAACCCTTGTATAGGGTTCCAAACCTATCTTACTAATAATAAGAAAGGGGCAAGCCAAAACCTACTCCTAACAAGTGGCTGGCTTTTCATCAGCCGTTGCGCGCTAACGCGCTTCTGTTTTTCAGCAGGCTTCTTCAAATATCCCATAAATAAGAAAGTAGGGGCTATAACTATAAGTAGCTAGCTAGCGCGCTAGCGTTTTCCCTTACTAGTAAAGGGGCTGCTAGTTGTAGCGCGCAGTGTACTAGTGAATAGGAAAAGCGAATTGAGATTACTAATGACGGATGGAGGTTGAGGATAGAACATGTTCGGTGCCTCGCCCTTGTCTCCTTCGCCGGAGACTGCAAATGATGGGAATCCTATCGATAAAGAAGAGGCATAGACTCCCCATTTCTTTGTCTTATTAGCGCAGGTGTTCGTCAACGATGAAAGCCGCTGAACTTAAGACTCGAGTTGAGAAAGAGGGCTAGGCCCCCGGCTTTCAGGGACTGGGGAAGACGGGTGGATTATAGAGCTAGGGGCAAATCGAAGGTTTGTCCATTGGGATTGAGCATGGACGAGCCTCGACTGGGCCAGCATTGATGAAAAAATGACAAAATAAAAACTTCTCCCATCGCATCATTAACCGGTGTAGGATTAAAGATCAGGTCCAGGATTCGAGTCAAATCGACCTTCCCTCTCATCTCAGGGTGAGGCAAGGAATTCAATCAGATGTTCGTTGTTCAATATCTCGGCTGCTCAAGAAGTTGGACTAGCTGCTCCTCCGACCCGGAGTGGATTCTAGGGGAAGGGCAGAGCCTCACTTTGCAGTAGGAAGGTGTTCGTTGCTGGGACGGGTTCAAACTGGACTGAAGGGAGGAGGAATTTTATACTCCGATCTTCCTGGGGATTCATCACTGGCTAGGGCTTTCGAATCAAAGCATGGGCATCTGCAACTAAGAGGGAGCAGTAGATCGTCGATTGAAGAGCCAGGTCAGTAAACT